AAATTACTATAATGCGTCCTCTCCTACGGATCAATCGGCATTTATCACAAATTTTACGAACGGAGGCCCTTATTTTCATAGTTGTCATTCCTAAACTTAATTCTGAGTATACTTAGTGTAAGAAAATAAATTTCTTGAAATTTTAAACCCCAACTTCGAATTGTATTTTCATCAAAGAAATGCTGATGGTTAAAAAAAAGAACCTAATCCTAATTATTCGAATCCTTGTTATTATGAATTAGGAATCCATTTTTTGTTCTTTTCATTTTAGTTACAACCTCTCAAAACCTCTCGAAGTATCAAATAAGGTAAGAGTAATTAACTCGTCTTTTGTACTTTTGACACATAGTCAATTCTGGCGACAATTCATATATTAGAAGGATTACCATATATAACACAAAATTTCTCCGCCAATTCCTGCCAGTCGAGCCTCTCGGTCTGTCATTATCCCTTGAGAAGTAGAAAGAATTACAATTCCCATTCCGCCTAAAATTCTAGGAATTCGTTGATAGTTAGAATAGATTCGTAGACCAGGGCTACTGATCCGTTTTAAATTCAAACTAGTTGGATACATTCCTTTTCTATTCCTTCTATGTCGTAGGGTTACGACAAAAAAATATTTGTTGTTTTCCTGATGTTTTCTCACGTTTTCAAGAAAACCCTCTCGTAAAAGCATTTTAACAATGTTTTCCGTGATGTTAGTAGATTCTAGTTGAATCATCCCTTTTCTATTCATGTCAGCATTTCGTATAGAGGTTATTACGTCAGCAATAGTGTCTCTACCCATGAGCAATTTGAATTCTCCACGTTTTTGATCTAATCAACATGCTTTTTTTTTTACTAAATTGAAATTATCTATTTCATTCAATAACTAAGGAGACGAATAGGGCTCTATTCTATTAAGTGGGATTCGGCTGTGATACTATAATACTTCAGGTGATAATGAAATTATTTTAGTGAAATTTAACTGTCTCAATTCTCGGGCAATCGCGCCGAAAACTCGAGTTCCTTTTGGATTTCCTTCTTGATCAATAACAACTGCTGCATTGTCATCATATCGTATTATCATGCCGTTGTCGCGTTTAAGTTCTTTACAAGTACGAACAATTACAGCTCTGATCACTTCTGATCGTTCTAGAGATGTGTTTGGTAATGCATCCTTGATCACAGCAACAATAATGTCGCCAATATGAGCATATTGGCGAGTACTAGCCCCTATGATTCGGATACACATCAATTCTCGAGCCCCGCTGTTATCCGCGACATTCAAATGGGTTTGAGCTTGAATCATATCATTTTTGAATCTGGTCTTTCAATGCAAAGAGAAAGTCGAAGTAAAAAAAAAAAAAGAAATATTCTTGTTCAAATAAAAATAAAAGAAAGCCACAATTCTTTTTTTATCTCCAAGACTGTTTTCCGTTGGTTCTACCTGTCTAACCTGACATAATAAATTGCGTTCGTATAGGCATTTTGGACGCTGCTATTGAAATAGCCTTTCTGGCTATATTTTCTCCAACTTCACCCATTTCATAAAGTATTCTACCTGGTTTAACGACAGCTACCCAATATTCGGGGGATCCCTTCCCCGAACCCATACGTGTTTCTGTAGGTCTTAATGTAACGGGTTTGTCCGGAAATATACATACCCAGATTTTTCCACCACGGCGCACGTTTCGTGTCATTGCCCGCCGACCTGCTTCTATTTGTCTAGATGTAATCCAAGCGGGCTCAAGTGCCTGAAGAGCATATTTACCGAAAGAAATCTGGCTCCCGCGAGAAGATATCCCTTTCATTCTTCCTCTATGTTGTTTACGAAATCTGGTTCTTTTTGGGTTATAGTGGATGGTTCATTCTCAATACCATCTCTACTACAGAACCGGACATGAGAGTTTCTCCTCATCCGGCTCCTCGCGACCGAAACAATTCCAATTTTCGGATTTTTGTCAAATCTACTGAATCCTGTATTTTTTAAGATTTTAATTAATCTAGTTTAACTTAGAAGTTTTGATATCTTGTTTGTGGTTAGAAACATTGGAAACAATTTTATTTATGAAGAATGGATTTTTGTTATTTCTTTTTACTTTGATTTTTTTTTTGTTTATTAACAAAGAAAAGAATCTGAATACCCGTAATCTACGAAAAAACTTCACGGGCGAATATTGACTTTTTCGAATCTATTTTAGTTGTAGGATTGGTTCATGCCTTTGGAGAATAAATGAATTGGTTCCTGGTTCGTTTCGCCATCCCACCCAATGAATTATTAAGATTCGTTTTTCAATGGAATCCCCATATTCGTGGGTTTTTTCGTTCCCATTGCTTCTCAATTCATGGTTAGGTTTTAATTCGACAACGGAGGCCCTGCAGAAGATTTTTTCTTGAGTCAATCTTCTCAGTCTTAATTGGCTCGGGACTCTTGATTTTTTTTTTTTTNTATATATATATATATATGACCGAACGAATTCGCCCATAACTAGATCAACCCGTATTGATGCTTTATCAC